TGAAAGATAGCCCAGAAAGTCGAGAGAATATTTAGATAATTGATTTATACGGACTCTTCCTGATTGAGACCACATGTAAAAATAATATTGCCATAAATCGACAAAGTAATATTTCCACTTATTCATCAGAAGAGACGTATCTTTTGAGGCCAGAATTGCCTTTCCTTGATACCTAATCAAATGTATGAAAGGGTCTTTGAACAACCATAGGTTGTTCTGAAAATCATTATAAAAGACTTCTACAAGATACTCTATTTTTCTATAGAAATAAATGCGTTCAAGAAAGACTCCAGAATATGTTGATCGTAAATGAGAAGATTGGTTACGGAGAAAAAGGAAAATGGATTCGTATTCACATACATGAAAATTATATAGGAACAAGAATAATCTTGGATTAAAAATCGAAAAAGATTTCTTTGGAGTAAGAAAACTCTTCAAATTACAATACTCGTAGAGAGAGAAACGTAATAAATGCAAAGAAGAAGCATCTTTTACCCAGTAGCGAAGGGCTTGAACCAAGATTTCTAGATGGATGGGGTAAGGTATTAGTACATCTACCACATAATTTAAATGTGAGAATTTGTCCTCTAAAAAAGGAAATATTGAATGAATTGATTGTAAATTATGAGATTTTGCTACTTCTTCCCCTTGTGAGTAAGATACTAATCGTAAGGAAAATGGAATTTCCACAATGACTGCAAATCCCGCCGATATCATTTGAGAATAGAAATTATTGTTGTGACCAAAAAATGGATTTTGGTTGGAATCATTAGCAGAAATAATTAAATGATTCTGTTGATCCATTCGAATAATTAAACGTTTCACAATTAGTGAACTAAATTTATTACCATAACCCTGATTTTCCAAAAAAATCATCGATTTATTGAAAGCATGATCATGAGCAAGTGCATAAATATACTCCCGAAAAAAAAGTGGGTATAGGAAATCATGTCGGCGAGATCTATTTAGTTCTAAATATACTTGAAACTCCTCCATTTCAAATTCGATTTGAACCAAAGATAGGGGATCTATTCGGTTATCAAATGATACATAGCGCGATACAGTCAAAACAAGGTATTATAGTAAGAAAAGAATAGATACCTCGGAGACCGGTAGATTCAGCAACGGATTCTCTCTATCCTATCTACGGATTCTCTCTATCCTATCTTTTGCCATCTAATTGATTTATGTTATGTTCGTTATAGGATAAGAAGATGCTTAGAAATCCTTTATTTTTTCAACCGAATCGCTCTTTTGATTTTGGAAAAAAAAAGATCTTTTCTTTATCAATATACTGCTTCTTCTACACATTCATGTCTAACCCATAAAGGGAATAACTAATAATTAGGACTCATAAAAAAATCGATAATTTACTCAGGAGAAAAACCTTTACCACCTTAGGTACTAATTTCTTTTTAACGTTTAATTAGATCGGGTAATCATTCAAATTTAGAACAGAAGCTCGTTACTTTTTGTTTCCCTATAATTGGGTCCGTAGAACTCTATCCATTTATTCACTCGACCCAACTTTGAATTCAATTAATTTTTTTGTTCCGCACCAAAAATTCAAAGACGCTTTTTTCTTTTTTTTGGACTGATCCGGAAAAAAATGGATTCTTAGAATTCTCCATTGATACGACATGCTCTTTTTTCCATCCACTCCTTTCAGGATCAGTCGTGGTCTTACAAACTCTACCGATGGTATGAACGAATCCCTTTTTTCATACAAATGTGTAAAAGATGCTAGTCGCACTTAAAAGCCGAGTACTCTACCGTTGAGTTAGCAACCCGAAAAAAAAAATTATAATATGTAAATACAATCGGAATAAAAAAAAAAAAAAAAATGGAATTGCACGAGGAAATCAAAACAAGAAATTAGCAAAAATTTGAATAAAATCAAAAATTATAATCTAATCTGTACATTCAATGTTCAGATTAGATTATAATACACGAAATTCTCAGATAAAAACATAGAAATAGAAATAGAATAAGTGAAAATTTGTGGACCGCCTCCTGTCTTATTCATTCCATTGTTATCCATTTTTTTTTTGTTTCAATATTCAATCCAATTACAATAAAAAAAAACTTCTTGTATCATAACAAATTCAAAGAAAGAACCCACGAATTATTTCAATGAAGTGAAGTGCCAAACTTGTGGGCGGGGATAAATAGATCTATTTATTTACGATCGAATTATATTTGTTCGATACACTGTTGTCAATATGATTGTAAATTTTGAATCTAAATGTTGAGAAAAGAATAAAGAATATAAAAAAGACTATAAAAAAATACAATGAAAAAAAGAATTAAGTAAGTCAATTTTTTTTTTTATTATTAATTATTATTTATTATTAATATTCTTTTTTTTTTATTTTTATATCTTATTTTATCTGTTTTTTTATTTTTATCTTATTTTATGTTATTTTTTGAAATGCAATTACTTCATTTATTCAATTGATCTTTTTTCTCTATATTTTATATCAATAAAATTAGCTCAATAAATTTGGGTTTTGTTGTTATAGAACACGGTATTCTATAGTAGCAATAGTCTATAGTAGCAAAGCAATAAGAAATACGAACAATAAATCAAAAAGTATGAATAGAACAAAAGAGGGGGGAGGAAATAATAAAGAAAAATTTATACAAAGCTAGATATGAGTCATCCACACCCTCTTTTTTGTATTTCATTAATTGAATTTTGTTTGATTAAGACTAAGTTCCGTAAAAACACCCGCCTTCCTTAAAATATCATGAACAGTTCCTGTGGGTTGAGCTCCTTTTTCAAGGAAATAGAGAATAGCGGGAACATTTAAATAGGTTTGATTATTTATCGGATCATAAAAACCCACTTTTCGAAGATCTCTTCCCTCTCTTCGGGATCGAACATCAATTGCAACGATTCGATAAACGGCTCATTGGGATAGATGTAGTTAAATAATACCCCCCCCCTAGAAACGTATAAGAAGTTTTCTCCTCGTACGGCTCGAGAAAAAAAAAAAATGATTTAAAGTTATGTCTATGTATGGAATTAGAATGTATGGAATTAGAATGTCAAAAAGATCCATAAACCCAGCAAATCAATTAGACATTTTAACCCGTCTTTTTTTTTTCGAAAAAAAAAAGACGAAAAAAGCATTCGTACTCTCATAACTCAAGTCAAATAACTCTCAAAATGCTCAAAAAAAATCCTTAGGCATTCTTTTATTGAGTGGTCTCTAACCCCTTTTTTGTTTGTCTCGTTTAGAATCTATTTCGATTCTTCATTTTGATCTAGTTGTTGAGACAATTGAAAAGGGTATTTCCTTGTTCTAGGATCCTTCATCTTTGACTTGAATCATTAGGTTTAGACATTACTTCGGCGATATTTAATCATTTGAAAAATAAAATGGCAGCAACATGCCCCTTTTTCTCTCTTTTTTTCTTTCTATCAAAGAATCATATGAACGATTAATTCCCGCATGATACACTTTTGATCGAAAGAGTTTTCCCAATTACAACAATTTTTCTTTTTGATTTGAAAATAGTTGGAATCGGAGCCTTTCGATTTCTATATCAAAAATAGACTTACGAAGTGGTTCCAACTTATTGATTTCCATTAACTAACCCTAGATCCTTGCCCCTGAAAAACGGGTGTTTCTCTTCGAGCTCCATCCTGTACTATTTATATTTACATTACAACCCAACAAAAAAAAACGGATTATAATAGAACAGAACAAAGGATGTCGAGCCAAAAGCACCTTCATTTCTACATAATGGAAAGTGGTGGGTTTTGACATCCACAGCCGATCATGTCCTTCAAGTCGCACGTTGCTTTCTACCACATCGTTTTAAACGAAGTTTTACCATAACATTCCTCTAGTTTGGAACATTGATTCAATTATGGAATCATGAATAGTCATTGGTTCAGTCGATACATAGTAATCTATCTATACTTCTTCCTTCTATATGAAATCAATTTCCTTCTGTATGAAATAAATAGATAATTTAGGAAGAAAAAGCCTCAATAAGAATTCAAATTAACCCATATTGTATTGTATGAATGCAATATATTTTTATTTTTTAAAACTCAAACTTTTATTATACTTTTCTATTCTATTCTAATTAAACTTTTCTATTCTAATTAATAAGAAATTAAGAATATCATTAATAAAAATATCACGAATATTATAAATAACACAAATAAACTAATCCTTTTGAATCTACCTTGCATCTTCAAATAACTCGATAGAATAGATTCGCCAATCTCACAGTTCTTCGAGTGCCAATCTTAAATCTTAAGAAATCATTAAAAATCAAAAGCAAGAATCACATTTTCTCCAATATTTGACTCTTAGAAAGAAGGTTGTTAAAAAAAAAAGAGCAATTTAGATTCGGATATCGTTATTCTGATATATAAAAAGAGTATGCTCTGGGACGGAAGGATTCGAACCTCCGAATAGCGGGACCAAAACCCGTTGCCTTACCACTTGGCCACGCCCCATTTAGATTTCTATTTGAAACTACTAAACACTAATATGGGTATTCCTTGTTCGTCAATTCCAGTTCCAAATAGCTATGGAATAGATTAGATTCTTGCTAGGATTTTGGCACGTATGGATAGAGAATTAAACCGAATTTATTGATCATTACATATAATTCAATTAAGATATTGTATGAAAGTATGCTTTCTTCTATTCTCTTGTAAGAATTTAAGAATTGATTTTGATTGGGTGAGTTCAAAGAAGTATTGTTTAGTCTGCCTTATTTTCCTTTCTTCATTTTTTTTTCCTTATATTAAAAACATATTAATATTAATAACTCAATCAAAATTATCTCCAAGAACAAAATTTTGTTATGCTTAATATCTTTAATTTGATCTGTATCTGTGTTAATTCTGCCCTTTTTTCGAGTAGTTTTTTATTCGCCAAATTGCCCGAGGCCTATGCTTTTTTGAATCCAATCGTAGATTTTATGCCAGTAATCCCTGTTCTCTTTTTTCTCTTAGCCTTTGTTTGGCAAGCTGCTGTAAGTTTTCGATGAGATCCTTAATACTGTCCTAGAAAAATTCATGATTTATTCAAGAAAAAAAAAAAATTCTAACAATTGAAAAGATCAGATAAGTCTTACACTAGGAACGCACCCCTCAATTCAAAGATTGAAATTCTTGGATAGCCATGATAAATCTGGATCATCCCATTTCCTCATTCTGACCCTTTTTCGCAGAAGAACCCTATTTATATTAGAATCCGCCAACAATATATAATTGTTGGTATGAAAGAATTTTTTTTGTAATGAAAAACTCAACTCTTATTACAAGTGAATTTCTGAAAATGCTTTTCGATTTCTAGAATTTCTAGAAATCACTTTATTTCTTGGTGTCAAAATAGGATATGTGGTATAAAAACGGGGAATCTATTCTCTTCTTTTTCCAAAAAAATGATCTTGGAGATTGTGTAATGCTTACTCTTAAACTCTTTGTTTACACTGTAGTGATATTCTTTGTTTCTCTCTTCATCTTCGGATTCCTATCTAATGATCCGGGACGTAATCCTGGACGCGAAGAATAAAAAAAGGAGAGTTCCTTGCTTCATTTTTATAAATGGTATTAGGATTTGATCTATTCCACTGTCAAAAACCGAACCGGAAAGAGAGGGATTCGAACCCTCGGTACGAATAACTCGCACAACGGATTAGCAATCCGACGCTTTAGTCCACTCAGCCATCTCTCCTAATTGAGAAAAGATAATTACTATGTTACAGCACCCAAAAAGAAATGCTTGAAAAAGCCCTTCTTTACTTTGTTATATAGATTATTATTTATTTATATAGAGTCTTATTAATCTATAGATATATAGATTCTTAATTTTATTATATAGATATAGATTTATTATATAGAATATAGATATATACAACTTTTCTATAGATATATACAACTTTTATCAGTAATTCCATTTCATTTATATTATAGTCTATATCATTTAGATTCTATAGATAAATAAAACAAGGGCTCTAAAGAAATATCTCAAATAAAAAAAAGAAAGAATATCGCTTTGATTTCGCTCAAAAGGGACTTTTTTTATTTCCAATTTCCACGGACCGGCCTGGTCAGTACCCGGCCGGGCTCATTTTTTTATTTTCAACTCAAATAAATCATTTTTTCTATGATTCTGCGATCTGACTTGTTGTAACAAAAAAATCTTGTTATTGGATTGAATCAACAATCAGAAAGAAGCAGAAGAAGTACTATTTCCGTTCCGATGATATAGAATCCAAATATCATTTCTATTCTTTTTTTTCTTCCTCTTTCTTTTTATTTACATTTATTTTACTAGAATAACGAGAATAAATAAAAAAAAAACTATGGATTTTTGCACAATCCATTTTTATGTTATGACTAAGTCCTTTTGTCGAACCCTATCTATCAAAACTCCTATAGCACAAGTCTTCTGACAAAAGAAAAGGCGGCAAGGCTCTAATTTTCAGGATTTTTTATGCTCCTATCTTGTGATCCTATCTTGATTACGCCCAATTCCCCTGTTCGACAAAGGGCCCTTTCTATACAATAATCGCATTGTAGCGGGTATAGTTTAGTGGTAAAAGTGTGATTCGTTCTATTAATCCCCTTAAGAGTTAAGGGGTCCTCGGTTTGATTCATATTCCGAGCAAAAACTTTCTTTCTTAAAAGGATTTAATCCTTTACCTCTCAACGAAAGATTTGAGGAAGAATATACATTCTCGTGATTTGTATCCATTTCTATCCAATGTATCCAAGGGCCAATTCAATTTTATAATTATAATTATAAATTTTCTAAATTTAACTTGAAAAATTGGATTCTGAAATTACGAAACATAATTTTTTTTTTTGAATTGGATCAATACTTCCAATTGAATAAGTATGAGGAAAAGGTCCATGGATAAAGATAGAAAAGTGTATTTCTAATCGTAACTAAATCTTCAATTTTTTTTGATAGGATAGATTGAAGCAAAATAGCTATTAAACGATAACTTTGGTTTACTAGAGACATTTACATCTTGTTTTAGCTCGGTGGAAACAAAATGCTTTTCCTAAGGATTTTCTCAAATAGAAATAGAGAACGAAGTAACTAGAAAAATTGTTCTCCCACTCTTCTAGAAGGATCATCTAGAAAGCGAATTGTTTTGAATGCATTCAGACAGAAAAGCTAACATAGATGGTATGGGCCGAATTCTTATTTCATTTCGTTCCTGCCTTATTTAAATTTTCTATTTATTTCTTTTTTTTTTATTTATCCATCTTCCATAAAGGAGCCGAATGAAACCAAAATCTCATGTTCGGTTTTGAATTAGAGACGTTAAAAATAATGAATCAACGTCGACTATAACCCCTAGCCTTCCAAGCTAACGATGCGGGTTCGATTCCCGCTACCCGCTCGATATTCGAATTCTATCTATTTGAATATTTAATATTTATTAATTCAATTCAATGATGCATTAATTAATGCATCATTGAATAAATACGCAATTCCTAAAAATTTTTCACAT